AAGAAGGTGATTCTAACAATCTTTCTAGTTACTTCGTTCTCTATTTCTATTTGAGAGGATCCTAAGGAAAAGGATTTTGTTTCCACCGAGCTAAAACAATATGGCGATGTCTCTAGTAAACCAAAGACATCGTTGAATAGCTATTTTGCTTCAATTTCTTTCTTTAGACACCAAAAAAAAATGGAAGATTTAGTTACGATTGGAAATTGACTTTTTATCTTCAGCCATGGATCCTTTACTCATACTTATTCAATTGGAAGTCTTGATCCAATTCAAAAATTATGTTTCGCAATTTCATAATCCAACTTTTCAATTTATAAGTGACTCATGGATACAAATCACGAGAATGTGTATTTTTTTCTCGACTTTATCATTGAGAGGTAAAGGATTAAATCCTTTTAAGAAATAAAGTTTTTGATCGGAATATGAATAAAACCGAAAGACCCTTTAACTATTAAAGGGCTAATAGAACGAATCACACTTTTACCACTAAACTATACCCGCTACAATATGATTATTGTATACAAATGGAGCTTTTGTCGAACAAGATAATTGAGCATGATCAAGATAGGATCATCAAAGAATCATCAAACTTGGAGTGTTGAACTTTTCCGTGGGTAGATAAAAATTTAATGAGATTCGGAAAAGAGGCTTCATTTAATTGAAATTAAATAACTAATAATTGAAATTAAATAACTAAAGTTTTCTTTTTTGCTGAAAGAAGATAGATACGGATCGAAAAAAACACTACAATCATAACAGAAAAATGCATTGTCCAGAATCTATAGTTTCTTTTTTAGTTCGGAAAATGAAATAAAATATAACAAGAAAAAAATGGAAACAGTTTTTATTCTTTTTGTTGTTGCTTGAATATAAAATATTCAATTGAATATAATAATATAATAAAAAAAAATGTTTGTGTTTTCAAATCAGATATCAGATAAATCATTATTTATCTATAATTCGTTAGAACAAAAAAAAAGGCCCGGCTAGGTACTGACCAGGCCAGGCCATCAGAATAACAAGGGCCTTTCGAACAAAATCAACACAAGGAGGTCTTCCTTATTTTTCTTTAGTTCGATTAGTGGCGGGCTCGAGCCCCTCTTTTAGTTTAGAATAGAGAAAAAAGAGAGAGAAAGACTCCTTACATTATGTGTAATGTAGTAATTATCTTTTGCAATTGGGAGAGATGGCTGAGTGGACTAAAGCGTCGGATTGCTAATCCGTTGTACGAGTTATTTGTACCGAGGGTTCGAATCCCTCTCTTTCCGTTTCCGTTAATGACTTGCTTTATTTTATTTTTCAATTTTGAAAATCTTAGTTAAGCGTGTGGAATAGATAAAATCCTAAGAAAATTGGAAAATTTCCCAAGGAAAACCCTTTGGATTTTATTCTTCACGTCCAGGATTACGCCCCGGATCATTAGATAGGAATCCAAAGATAAAGAGAGAAACAAAAAATATCACTACGGTATAAACGAAGAGTTTCAGAGTAAGCATTACACAATCTCCAAGATGATTTTTTGGAAAAAAAAAAGAGAATAGATCTTCCATTTTTCTACCACATATCCTATTTTGACACCACGAAATCAGGTTTTTTTTCATGAATTGTCACAAATTCATTTGTTTTTCATTATCAAAAACTTCTTTCATATCCAAATTCGATATTGTGGGAGACCCTAATGGGGTTAGGGTCTTTCACTGGAAAGGGGGTCAAAAATGAGGAAATGGGGGTAAGCCGGATTTATGGCGACTATCCAAGAATTTCAGTGTGCTAATCTAGGATTCATACTCTAAAACTTATCTGATTTTCTCAATTGTTAGAATTTTTCTCGAAGAAATCATGCATTTTCTAAGATATTATTATTAAGGATCTCATCGAAAACTTACAGCAGCTTGCCAAACAAAAGCTAAGAGAAAAAAAAGCACAGGTATGACTGGCATAACATCTACGATTGGATTCAAAAAAGCATACGCTTCAGGCAATTTGCCGAAGAAAAAACTACTCGAATAAAGGGCAGAATTAATACAGATCAAACTAACGATATTAAGCATAACAGACATTTTGTTCTTGGAGATAATTGCATTTTGATTGAGTTTTTGATATAAGGAACAAGGAAGAAAGTAAGTAAGGTAGACAAAAAATCCTTCTTTTTCTTTGAACCCACCCAATCAAAAATCCTCCAATTCTCAAAGGAGAATAGAAGAAATCATACTTTCATACAATATCTTAATTGAATTCTATGTAATGATCAATAAATTAAGTTGAATTCTATATCTATATGTATCAAAATCCTAGTACCAATCTATTCTATAGATATATAGATATTTGGACTGGAGTTGACAAACAACCAATACCAATATTATTGTTTCTTAGTGTAGATTAGAAATTGAAATGGGGCGTGGCCAAGTGGTAAGGCAACGGGTTTTGGTCCCGCCATTCGGAGGTTCGAATCCTTCCGTCCCAGTACATATCCATTTTTTTATGCTCCATTATGACTATAGAAAGAAGTAGGTCAGTGGATAGGAGTAAATCCGTATTCATTTTAATATCTGTGTCTGTTCGAATCTCATTAACAAATGATCAAGTTACATATCATATAGAAATATGTTATGGAGCCGATATATTTTCTTTGAATCTCATTTTATTTAGGTATTTCGTGTTTGGTTCTAACTAAAAATTGGAAATCTACAGAACAATTGAGGCAGGGATGATTTCCCCTATCACCCTTTTATTCACTTTATGATAAGAGTCGATTATTGTGAAATATTATTTAATCCCATGTTAAACAAAATCTATAAATATATATCATCTAAAATATATAAAATGAGGAAATATTTCGCTTATATGGTATGTATCGTTCTATTTCAATGACAATAATTTTTCGGTTTTTGTGAAAAAGATTTTTGATACCTTAAATTAGTTAAATTCTATATTATAGAATATCTATAACAGTGACAACTCTTCAGTCTATCTGATAGATACGAAAAACCCTCCTTATTTTTTTGATTTTCGTAATCAGACGAAAAGAATAAAGATTCAAATCTTAACTTAGATCATTTTTTTATCCATCTCATGAAAAAAAATTGGATTTCGTTTTTCTTTTCTTTTATCTATTTAAAAGTGATGAGTCAATTCAAAAAGAAAGACTTATCTTCCTATGAAGATCAAACGTCATGCTTATTGTCCAATTTTCTTCAAATTAAATAATGATGTCTAAATAGGAAACTTTTTCCATTTCAATTAGAACTATTTTTATTAAATATTTTTAATGATTGCTTGTAAGTGGAATCTTTATTTGGTACTCAAAAAGTAGGAAATCGTTTAATCTATCCTGTTGAGTCACTTGAAGATGCAGATTAAAAAAGTTATTCGTTTATATATTTCGATTTCTTGCTATTATCTATATATTATTTATGTATGTGAAAGATGCTGTCTTGCTAAGACTTTTTCAGAAAAATCGTTTCATATCATATTATCATATATAGAAGAAAAAGCCTAGATTACGATGTCTATGTACAACTAAACCAATGACTATTCATGATTCCATGATTGAATCAATTCCATACCGGTTCCAAATTAGAGGAATATTATGTTAAAACTTCGTTTGAAACGATGTGGTAGAAAGCAACGTGCGACTTGAAGGACACGATCCGTTGTGGATTTTTCCATCCACCATTTTCGATTTATCTAAGGATGAGAGTGCTCTTGGCTCGACATTGTTTGTTCTGTTACACTCGATTTTTTGTTGGGTTGTAAATAGTCCACGATGAAGCTCGAGTAGAAAGGATTAATTCATTTCTCGGGGGCAAGGATCTAGGGTTAATGCCAATTAATCGGAACAACTTCGTAAACGTATCTTCCATATATAGAAATCGAAAGGATCCAATTCGAGCAAGTTTCCAATTCAAAAGCAAGACTTGTTAGAATTTAGTAAACTTTTTCGATTCAAAGTGTATCACACGTGAATCAACTGTCCGTAGGATTCTTTGATAGAAAGAAATCAAAAAAGGGGTATGTTGCTGCCACTTTGAAAGGATTAAGAAGCACCGAAGTAATGTCTAAACCCAATGATTTAAAATAAGGATAAAGGATCTAAGAACAAGGAAAGACCTTTTTAATTGTCTCGATAGTCTCACTAATTGGATCAGACTAAAGAATCCAAATAGAATTTGAAACGAGACAAAAGACAAACAAAACAAAAGGGGTTAAAGACCACTCAATAAATGAAAGTGACTAAAGATTTTTCCTTTGAGCTATTTGAGAGTTATCCAACTTGAGTTATGAGTACGAATGGTTTCTTTTTCATTTTCAGGAAGGAAAAAAGATTGAAATCAGAGTCTAATTGATTTTCTAGGCCCATTTGTCATTTAATTTATTAGAATTGCATACATAGACAAAACTTCGAAGCAAATCATTTTTCTCGAGCCGTACGAGGAGAAAACTTCCTATACGGTTCTAGGGGGGGTGTTGGTCATCTACATCTATCCCAATGAGCCGTCTATCGAATCGTTGCAATTGATGTTCGATCCCGAAGAGAAGGAAAAGATCTTAGAAAAGTGGGGTTTTATGATCCAATGAAGAATCAAACTTATTTAAACGTTCCTCTTATTCTATATTTCCTTGAAAAAGGTGCTCAACCCACAGGAACTGTTCAGAATCTTTTAAAGAAAGCGGAAGTTTTTAAGTAACTTCCGTCTAATCAAACGAAATTCAATTAAAGAAAGACTAAGGGGGGGTAGCAACTTGTATATAACTTTGTATAATTTTGCTCGACTTGTTTTTTGATTTCCCCCCCTACTGCTGTAATTGTTTCCGTTGAATCCGATATCTAGAACGACAAAACCTTAGTTTATTGATTTTCTAAATAGCAAATTCGGACATTTCCTCCAATTGTGTGGTTTTCATTGGAACTCGACTAACCAACAAGGAATCCACTTTGCTTATTCCACTTAGATTTATGAAATACATTATGAACTAAAAAATCCGAGATTTTTTAG